ATACTATAAAAAGAAAAAATAAAGAACTCTATTTCAGAACTATGAGACAGAATATTCTGTTTTCTTATTTACTCTTTCTTTATTTTTGGATTTTATTTCTATTTTTCTATTTAAAGTAGATCGATTTAGATAATGTATCTATAAGCAAAGTAATATACTTCAAACAAAGTAGGAATTCGCAAGATGGAGAAAATCATTGCAGTTATTATAGGGAAGTCTAGGGACTTAGAGCATATCCTATTTGAAGGAGGATGGAATTCAAATAGGGTAAGGGATCCTTCCTTCTATTGATTTGATAGAAATTCGTTTTTCTTTTCCTGTCTCTATGATTTTCGAAGAATGAGCCTGTGGTAATGCTTTTATCTCTATTCTATGGCGCAAGCGACCGTCCAGTCTATAAACAAGTACTAATGAGAAAATGAAAACTATACTAAAGGAAACATAGGATCTCTATCCTAAAATCTAAAAATAGGACATATTAGGGCTATACGGATTCGAACCGTAGACCTTCTCGGTAAAACAGATCAAACGGATTATTATCGAAATGATTCGAACTGTTTCAAAGACTCAACATGCATTTTTTTGCATTGGGCTCTTTCATCAACTGATGTAAAGATCAGTTAGTCCACCATAGTTTTTCTTTACGGAAAGATAATGAGATGGCTCCCTGTGCTCTGATTGATTATTTGTATTATGATCTATCTAGGAGCAATACCAAAGTGTTTCAAAGGAGGATTACCTTGACTTAGGTCTGCCTCCGGCCTAAATTAAATCAACCTAAGTGAAATGGAGTCTCTATCGTTCCGCTGCAAGAGTTGACTATGAGACTTCATACACCTTAAAGTTCATAGAACGAAAAGAAGTTTTTTGGAGGCCCTTATCCTCATTACGCCTAGCATTTAGTGGGCTGGATATTTACCTTATCAACTAGCAAATCAATAAGGGTTCTATTTGATTAGGCACCTGAATTGGCACCTGAATCGGACTGAACCGACTGTTTGTCAGGCTACTGTTCTCCTATTCTCTCGAATCCATGAAGTAAGACATTGATTTTGCAATAAGATCAATTATGTTCATTGCATAATAAGCTCCCTTGAAAAGCATTGGCGCACGTGTAAGCGAGTTGCTCTACCGAACTGAGCTATAGCCCTTGTCAGAGATATCTTAACATATAGATAATTTCTTGTCAAGATGAATATTCTCTAATGCCAGAGGATATCCCTTTGATCTGCTTACTATATAACATAGTAATAACGGAGCAGTATTGCTTATAAAAAGGATTCGATCTATAATCGATCGAAGTAATGGGTCTTCCTTTGTGGTGATAAATTGCCTACTTAACTCAGTGGTTAGAGTATTGCTTTCATACGGCGGGAGTCATTGGTTCAAATCCAATAGTAGGTAGGTAGGTAGAAAAATTACTAGATAGCATTGGACTTACTTCGCTTCGCTATCTAATAACTTTTTCTACTCCTCTTCCCTTTTTCTTTGTATCAACTAAACCTTTGGATTGTCTTCAATTGGATGGGGGAATCCAATTGATAGCCTCGACTCGTATCCTAGCTCGTCTGAGAGCTAGCTTCGCTTCAACCAATTCTTTCGTACCCTCAGCTCTACTCAAGTTAGCTTCGGCTATTTCAAGTGCCTGTTGAGCTTCTTCCGGATCAATGTCACTACCCAGTTCCGCATCATTTCCTAAAATGATGATCTCATTATTAACTATTCTCGCAAAACCGCTCCACAGAACCGCCGTTAACCATTGGTCGTTGAGGAGGCGTATTCTCAAAGGACCCATATCTACAGCTGTGTTAATGGGGGCGTGGTTTGGTAATACGCCAATTTGGCCACTATTAGTAGATAAAATGATTTCTTTCACTTCACAATCCCAAATAATTCGCTTAGGAGTTAGTACATAAAGATTTAATTTCATTTCTTCAATTTGTTCTCCTCTTCTAAGTTTATAGCTTTCGTGCTAGCTTCATCGATGTTACCCACCAAATAAAAAGCCTGTTCGGGTAGGCCGTCTAATTCTCCGGAAAGGATTAGTTGAAATCCCCTAATTGTTTCTGCAAGACCAACATACTTTCCTGCAGAACCGGTAAAAACTTCTGCCACAAAGAACGGTTGTGATAAGAAACGTTCAATTTTTCGTGCTCTTGCTACAGTTAAACGATCCTCCTCCGATAATTCATCCAACCCAAGAATTGCGATAATGTCCTGAAGTTCTTTGTAACGTTGTAAAGTTTGCTTAACTCTTTGCGCAGTTTCATAATGTTCGTTGCCAACGATCCGAGGCTGTAACATAGTTGAGGTTGAATCTAAAGGATCTACTGCTGGATAAATACCCTTGGAAGCTAATCCTCTGGAAAGTACGGTAGTAGCATCCAAATGTGCAAATGTTGTGGCAGGAGCAGGGTCGGTCAAATCGTCCGCAGGTACATAAACCGCTTGGATCGAAGTTATAGATCCCTTTTTGGTAGAAGTAATTCTTTCTTGCAAAGAACCCATTTCTGTACTAAGAGTAGGTTGATAACCCACTGCGGAGGGCATTCTCCCTAATAAAGCGGATACCTCCGATCCTGCTTGAACAAAACGAAAGATATTATCGATGAATAGAAGCACGTCTTGCTTATTAACATCTCGGAAATATTCTGCCATAGTTAGGGCAGTTAAACCAACTCTCATACGAGCTCCCGGCGGTTCATTCATTTGGCCATAGACTAGAGCTACCTTTGATTCCTCAATATTTTTTTCATTAATTACTCCGGATTCCTTCATTTCCATATAAAGATCATTTCCTTCACGAGTCCGTTCCCCTACTCCGCCAAATACGGATACGCCTCCATGAGCTTTAGCAATGTTGTTGATTAATTCCATGATGAGTACTGTTTTCCCTACTCCAGCCCCCCCAAATAGTCCGATTTTTCCCCCACGTCGATAAGGAGCTAAAAGATCGACCACCTTAATACCTGTTTCAAAGATGGATAATTTCGTATCTAACTCGATAAAGGCAGGCGCAGATCTATGAATAGGGAATGTTGCACTAGTATCTACAGGACCCAAATTGTCAATAGGTTCCCCAAGAACGTTGAAAATTCGTCCGAGAGTAGCTCCACCGACTGGAACACTGAGAGGAGCTCCCGTGTCAATCACTTCCATTCCTCTCATCAACCCGTCTGTAGCACTCATAGCTACAGCTCTAACTCGATTATTTCCCAATAATTGTTGTACCTCACAAGTCACATTAATTTGCTTACCGGCAGTGTCTCTACTCTTGACTACCAAAGCGTTATAAATATAAGGTAACTTGCCTGGGGGAAAAGTGATATCCAGCACGGGCCCAATAATTTGATCGATACGACCTGTGCTTTTTTCCTCAATTGTGGAAACCCCGGGACGAGAAGTAGTAGGATTGGTTCTCATAATTATCACATAATTTTCAAAAAAAAAGGAATTTGTCGAAATTTTTCTTTTTTTCTTGTTGAATAATGCCAAATCAAATCCAAAAAAAGAGCCAAAAATCCGAAAGTCAAAAGGAAATGAATTAGTTAATTCAATAAGAGAGAAAAGGGGACCAGGACTTGATTTCGTTGCCCAAGCGAATCCCATTCAATCGTTTACTCATGGAATGAGTCCGTTGGAAAGTTCAATCAATCTTTTTTTCATATACATTTCGCCTTTTGTGGAGGATCTGTCCCTACTCTACTTTCCTATCTAGGACTTCGATATACAAAATATATACTACTGTGAAGCATAGATTGCTGTCAACAGAGAATTTTCTTAGTATTTAGGTATTTACATTCAAAATAAGAAAGGGGCCTATTAAGAACTTGTAAAATAAGGATTAGGGATTGATTTGGGTTGCGCTATATCTATCAAAGAGTATACAATAATGATGGATTTGGTGAATCAAATCCATGGTTTAATAATGAACCATGTTAACTTACCATAACAACAACTCAATTCCTATCGAATTCCTATAGTAGAATTCCTATAGGATAGAACATACACAGGGTGTACGCATTATATATGAATGAAACATATTCATTAACTTAAGCATGCCCTCCATTTTCTTTAATGAGTTGATATTAATTGAATATCCTTTTTGTTTTAAAAGATTTTTGCAAAGGTTTCATTTACGCCTAATCCATATCGAGTAGACCCTGTCGTTGTGAGAATTCTTAATTCATGAGTTGTAGGGAGGGACTTATGTCACCACAAACAGAAACTAAAGCAAGTGTTGGATTTAAAGCTGGTGTTAAGGATTATAAATTGACTTACTACACCCCGGAGTATGAAACCAAGGATACTGATATCTTGGCAGCATTCCGAGTAACTCCTCAGCCGGGGGTTCCGCCCGAAGAAGCAGGGGCTGCAGTAGCTGCCGAATCTTCTACTGGTACATGGACAACTGTTTGGACTGATGGACTTACCAGTCTTGATCGTTACAAAGGACGATGCTATCACATCGAGCCCGTTGTTGGGGAGGAAAATCAATATATCGCTTATGTAGCTTATCCATTAGACCTATTTGAAGAGGGTTCTGTTACTAACATGTTTACTTCCATTGTGGGTAACGTATTTGGTTTCAAAGCCCTACGCGCTCTACGTCTGGAGGATCTGCGAATTCCCACTACTTATTCAAAAACTTTCCTAGGTCCGCCTCATGGTATCCAAGTTGAAAGGGATAAGTTGAACAAGTACGGCCGTCCTTTTTTGGGATGTACTATTAAACCAAAATTGGGATTATCCGCAAAAAATTATGGTAGAGCGTGTTATGAGTGTCTACGCGGTGGACTTGATTTTACCAAAGATGATGAAAACGTAAACTCACAACCATTTATGCGCTGGAGGGACCGTTTTGTCTTTTGTGCCGAAGCTCTTTATAAAGCACAGGCCGAAACCGGTGAAATCAAGGGGCATTACTTGAATGCGACTGCAGGTACATGCGAAGAAATGATTAAGAGAGCTGTATTTGCGAGGGAATTAGGGGCTCCTATTGTAATGCATGACTACTTAACTGGGGGATTCACTGCAAATACTAGTTTGGCTCATTATTGCCGCGACAATGGCCTACTTCTTCACATTCACCGGGCAATGCATGCAGTTATTGATAGACAGAAAAATCATGGTATGCATTTTCGTGTATTAGCTAAAGCATTGCGTATGTCTGGGGGAGATCATATCCACGCCGGTACAGTAGTAGGTAAGTTAGAAGGGGAACGCGAAATGACTTTAGGTTTTGTTGATTTATTGCGCGATGATTTTATTGAAAAAGATCGTGCTCGCGGTATCTTTTTCACTCAGGACTGGGTATCCATGCCAGGTGTTATACCGGTGGCTTCAGGGGGTATTCATGTTTGGCATATGCCAGCTCTGACCGAAATCTTTGGAGATGATTCTGTATTACAATTTGGTGGAGGAACTTTAGGACATCCTTGGGGAAATGCACCTGGTGCAGCAGCTAATCGGGTGGCTTTAGAAGCTTGTGTACAAGCTCGTAATGAAGGACGCGATCTTGCTCGTGAAGGTAATGAAATTATCCGAGCAGCTTGCAAATGGAGTCCTGAACTAGCCGCAGCTTGTGAAGTATGGAAGGCGATCAAATTCGAGTTCGAGCCGGTAGATAAACTAGATAAGTAGATAAAACTAGATATAAAGAAGGTCTAAATAAAAAAGAAGCGAAATAGAAAGAGAAAAAATCAGTTACAAAATGCAGTAATTCTTCTTTATTCTTCTAATTGATTGCAATTAAACTCGGCTCAATCTTTTTTTTTAAGATTGAGCCGAATAAAAATAGATCTTGATACGATCATGAGACTTGACAAATAGAGATTCCTCTATTCTATATATTTAGAATATATAAAGGTATAATACAATAAATAAATACTATATTTGTATTTATTTATTGTATTGGGAAAGAATCAATGAAAAAAGATTAGGAATCGAAATGCTACTATACGCGTCCGGAGGAGTATTCGGAATAATATTCTTCTATAATCCATTCTTGCGTCTTGCGCGGGGTCTTACTAATAGGACTTCGCTGCACGGGACGGGTCTTCATCGAAAAGCTAACTCCACCCGGCATTTTCATACCCTTTGGGTGGTATATCGCCTTAAAAAGTCTAAGGGGGTAGTATGAGATCTGTAGTAAGTAAGAGAATTTGCCCTTTGATTTTGATTGAGTATGCTATTTTTCCGCCTTTACCGCGCATTATTGTATGAGCTTCTAGAGAATAGAGGACCGCGTATGCAGGAAGGAAATTACAGCTTAATAAAAAAGTCTAAAAAAGCTTCAACTTTATGGCACTATCAATCAACTAAAAAGCCCTATGTATGAATCCTTACAACCGGTGGGATAGGATAAGAACGAGTTTCGGTATACTGGGGCTGGGGGATATCCTTATTTCAAAACCTGACGCGCATCTTGCGTTTGTAGGGGTCCGAGAGTGGTTGAAGAAGTATTGCATGTGGAAGTAGGTAGACGAAACTTATTTAGGATTCGAAATGGGCGCATTCGACTAAAAGTCGTACTGAGACCTTTTTTAAAGGGTATTCTGAAAGAGGTATTTCATTTTCACAATCGCTTTCTTTTGAATCCAATTTCAAGTTCGATTAGAAGGATAGAAAGGCCGTGAGGACGGGAAAAGAAAAATCAAATCTTTTGAATTTTTAATTAGTTCTCTTTTTTTGCAATTTTCTTATTATCCATTCCATTCATTTTTTTTATAGAATACTTTAGTATTCTATAAAAAATCTTTATTTTGCAAACTAAAAAATACAATAGTCAATATTCCTTATAATAGATATACTTAATTATATTATAAGAATCTTAAGATATTTTTCGAATAGATAGAAATAGTAAATTTGAATTGAGACACCTATTCTATGACGGATTTTAACTTACCTTCTATTTTCGTGCCTTTAGTAGGCTTAGTATTTCCGGCAATTGCAATGGCTTCTTTATTTCTTTATGTGCAGAAAAATAAGATTGTCTAGAACCGACGGGGGCGAATTTTCTCAATGTATTTCCACGCAGGATCATAATACAGATATTTTTTAGTGTAAGTAATATGGTAGGGTATGTGGTTCTTTCTACACACAAACGAAAAACGGCTATGGATGCGGATATAGGCTACGAGCATAAATGCGTGCATATGCGGAGCCGGGTATAGCGAGTTTTATTTTAAGTGGATCAACGAATATTTTTTGAATAGAAAGTCAATGTATCTAACCAATTATTTCACAGGAGTACTCGTTGCTGAAGGCAATTTCAGAATCAAAAAAAGTAAAGTCAAAATCATTTAGCTTATTCTCTCAATTTCAATCGACCGCTGCTGGATTTAGTATATCTAATATGAATTGGCGATCAGAACACATATGGATAGAACTTCTAAAAGGTTCTCGAAAAAGAGGTAATTTTTTCTGGGCCTGTATTCTTTTTCTAGGTTCACTAGGATTCTTATCGGTTGGGGCTTCCAGTTATCTTGGTAAGAATATGATATCTGTACTTCCATCTCAACAAATTCTTTTTTTTCCACAGGGGGTCGTGATGTCTTTCTACGGAATCGCGGGCCTATTCATTAGCTCCTACTTGTGGTGCACTATTTTGTGGAATGTAGGCAGTGGTTATGACCGATTCGATAGAAAAGAGGGAATAGTGTGCATTTTTCGTTGGGGATTCCCTGGAATAAAACGTCGCGTCTTCCTTCGATTCCTTATGCGGGATATCCAATCAATTAGAATTCAGGTTAAAGAGGGTCTTTATCCTCGTCGTATCCTTTATATGGAAATCCGGGGCCAGGGGGTCATTCCCTTGACTCGTACTGATGAGAAGTTTTTTACTCCACGAGAAATAGAACAAAAAGCTGCCGAATTGGCCTATTTCTTGCGTGTACCAATTGAAGTATTTTGAGTACCGATTGCATTTTTTTGAAATGAATTGAATGAGGACGAATTGGAAGAAGATTTTCTCAACACGGGGAGGAGGTCCCTTCGAAATTGGATTCGTTATTGTAAGGGGATTTTCGAGTATTTATCTAAAGGAAGGAACAAACGAGGATAAGAGAAAATTGCTTCTAATTTGTTTTGTCCAAGTGATGGCATAATATTCTTCCATTTTCATCCGAAAGCGCTTTTTTTTTTTTATTCTATTTCTCTATTCCACTCCATCTAGATCTAAGAAAGAACCCAATGCAATGAAATTCCACTAGTATACAAAAAAGAAAAATATATACAAGGTCTCAAACCTTGTTATAGAATTTTTGCTTCAAAGAAAAAGAAATATCATATAGAGTCAGCGAATGAAATAGAGTCAGCGAATGGAGCGGATTCATTAACAACTCAATTTACAGATCAAAAATGAAAAAAAAGAAAGCATTGCCTTCTTTCCTATATCTTGTATTTATCGTACTTTTGCCCTGGGGGGTCTCTTTCTCTTTTAACAAATGTCTGGAACTTTGGATTAAGAATTGGTGGAATACCAGGCAATCCGAAACTCTCTTAACTGATATTCAAGAGAAAAAGGTTCTAGAAAGATTCATAGAATTAGAAGAACTTTTTCTCTTGGACGAAATGATAAAAGAGAAACCGAAGACACATGTACAAAAACCTCCTATAGGAATACACAAGGAAATAATACAATTGGCCAAAATAGATAATGAGGATCATCTCCATATCATTTTGCATTTCTCGACAAATATAATCTGTTTGGCTATTCTAAGTGGTTCTTTTTTTCTGGGTAAAGAGGAACTTGTCATTTTGAATTCTTGGGTTCAGGAATTCTTCTATAACTTAAATGACTCAATAAAAGCTTTTAGTATTCTTTTAGTTACTGATTTTTTTGTTGGATTTCACTCCACCCGCGGTTGGGAACTACTAATTCGTTGGGTCTACAATGATCTTGGATGGGCTCCTAACGAGCTAATTTTCACTATTTTTGTTTGTAGTTTTCCAGTGATTCTAGATACATGTTTGAAATTTTGGGTCTTTTTTTATTTAAACCGTCTATCTCCTTCGCTTGTAGTCATTTATCATTCAATTAGTGAAGCATAAACTCATTTGATCTCCTGATATTAATCAAATTAGCATCTTTCTTCTTTTAGAAAGAAAGCCCTTTTCCTTTTTAGCAAAATTCTTTCTATTTCTACCTGCTCAAGGTATTCATCATTCCAGTACAACTGTTGCAGTAGAATGACAACAGACTCGTGTATAGGGAACTAGATTAGCTTAGCTACCTATCTAATTTATTGTAGAAATTCTGGGATCTGCGATTGGACATGGAAAATAGAAATACTTTTTCTTGGGTAAAGGAACAGATGATTCGATCTATTTCTGTATCGATCATGATATATGTAATAACTCGGACATCTATTTCAAATGCATATCCCATTTTTGCGCAGCAGGGTTATGAAAACCCACGAGAAGCAACCGGACGAATTGTATGTGCCAATTGCCATTTAGCTAATAAGCCCGTGGATATTGAAGTTCCCCAAGCTGTGCTTCCCGATACTGTATTTGAAGCAGTTCTTCGAATTCCTTATGATATGCAACTGAAACAAGTTCTTGCTAATGGGAAAAAGGGAGGGTTAAATGTGGGTGCTGTTCTTATTTTGCCCGAGGGATTCGAATTAGCGCCGCCCGACCGTATTTCTCCTGAGTTGAAAGAAAAGATAGGAAATCTCTCTTTTCAGAGTTATCGTCCCGATAAAAAAAATATTCTTGTGATAGGCCCTGTTCCCGGTCAGAAATATAGTGAAATCGTCTTTCCCATTCTTTCCCCCGATCCTGCTACGAAGAAAGACGTTCATTTCTTAAAATATCCCATATATGTAGGGGGAAACCGAGGAAGGGGACAGATCTATCCTGATGGTAGTAAGAGTAACAATACGGTCTATAATGCTACGTCAACAGGTATAGTAAGAAAAATACTACGTAAAGAAAAAGGGGGATATGAAATATCCATAGTCGATACATCGGATGGACGCCAAGTGATTGATAT